GCAATAGCCCTTCCTATCTGATAGAAAAGGATCCCATGATCCTGAACCGGTCTTACCTTGGCTCGCAAATTCCAAGTTTGTCTATGAAGAGCGGATCGAATTGTATGAGTGTCTATAATGGATTTCTTCTGTGCAATACTAATGGATAGGGCCTCATTGGTAAGTGCTACAAGATCTCGTACACTGGAACCCATGGTTATGGACCCGAATCCATTAGGATGGGACAGTTTCTTTTCCAAGTGAAATCCCCTAGTATATGAAAGAGTGAAAAAGTGCTTTCGTTGTTGTGGAATAAGAAGCCTTCGTAGCTTAAGGCATGTATTTAATTTATTCGGAGCTATTAGAGCGGGATCCACTTTTTGGGGAATATGAGTCGAAGCAATAACAAGGATATTGCTAGTGGAGAATCTTTCACAATCCCTGGAGAGAGAGTTCACTAATAGACCGAGGGATAAGTCATTCGACGCACGCACAGACAGATCATGAATGTTTGGAATCCAGAGTATGCAAGGGGACATTACTTTTGCTATTGCGAATGTAAGGAGGATACTAAATCGAAATGCCTCTAGTAGTGGATCTATAGGTAGCTTATTTAGCAGCTCTATATCATCTATATCAAGGTCATCATCGCTATCGCTATCGCTATCGCTATCGCTATCGTCACTCTCATCAACATCACTATCAATGTCAATCTCATCAATAGCGTAACTATCACCAATTTCAATATCACTATAATAATGAGAATCCTCATAATCATTATAAAGATCGTTCTCGTCACTATCATAAGGATCGATCTGATAAGGAATGTCATCCACGAACTTGTTCGGAACTACCGTAATGAAAGGAACATAGGAGTTTGTCGCGAGGGATTTGACCAAATAGGATCGTCCAGTTCCTATCGAACCTATCACTAAAATACCCCTAGAGGGGGATAGGGCTAAGCGGAGCGAAAAGGGTTTTCCATGAGATGGGAAATGAAAACGAGTAGTCCCACACGAGGTTTGTGAATAAGTGATTGTCTGAAAATGAGCAAGGAATATCCGTCTTTCTGCTAAACAGGATCTATTGAACTCATAATTCATTAGATCCTTTTGATGAATGTCAACTACGTATCGTAAGTAAATTGATCCCGGTTGTTCAACCATTTGATAACTAGAGTCATTCTTTGATAAACCATCACTATGAGTCAGACTCAATAGCATTTGATCCATCCTTAGTTCTATCATTAAGGTGGACAACTGAACCAAGAATTCTCTTTCTTCATCCTGAATCAAATCACTGTTCGCGACCCAGGATTCTATTTGATCATCAATCCACTCAACGTTCACGTTTTTTCTTATCAATGAATAGATCTCTTTACTTGTACGACTTAGATGTCTCGTATTTCTCGAAAAAGTGATTCGATTGATGGGATTTGGTATGATCCTTAGGAAATTCATGATACCGATGAGATTGCTATTCCAAAATTTCTTCTTAGAACCTATGGATTTGAACCCATAAGCGGGACCGCCACCCAATAGCATGTTACAAGCAGAACCCCATATTGCTTCTAGAAAATAGACTAATTGGTCCAGAGCAACTAGAAAGAGATTCTTTAACCAGAAAGAATTTCGCTCAGATGTAGGATACCTATCCAGAAGTTTTCGCAACTCAATCATGTATGATGGAATCATCAAAGATTTGATCTTTTTGAAATCCGTCTGTAACTCACTAGAGGCTCGGGAAACAAAGAGAAGATGTGTACCAACGAGATATCCAGCAACAAGAAGAAGGAAAAGGATGAGGAACTCCCGAGCATTTGATGATCTCAGCCATAGGGGTGACTCATTATTTCGATGAATCAGTTCTGCGGACAGAAGAAGAGTCTGTAAACAATGACTCGAAATCTCACTGAGATTCCATTTTGAAAGAATCGCCCACAATTTTGTCTGAAGAATCCACCATGATGTCTCCAGAATATCCTGAAAAATAGATATGTGACTGCGCAATAGGTTTGAAAAAGGATCGAAAAGGGCGAATTTTAGATATTTGAACCCTGTCAAAGTAAAGAACCACGGTATATATGGTTGGAACAGATGCCATTTTGAGAGATTTGAAAAAGCACGCTCTCGTTGAAGGGTTCTATCCATCTCCCGTTTTTTAAACCTAAACCTAAGACTCCGTTTTTTCCTCTTTTTGGATTTCTCAGCACATGAAGTGTGAATCAAACCCATGTTTGAATGGAAATTGAGATACTGCTTCCCTTCGGAATCAGATAGATTCATATCTGAAAGAGGTGGACAATCCGTTCTTTCAAAATGGACTATTTGTCCCTCTGTTAGAGGTGTTCCAGAAATGTCTGCGATCGAATAAAGAGCTCTACCAACGAATGGATCGGATCGAATTGGAAAATGGAAGGATTTGTACAAGTTATACGTTTCGTCACCACTTTGTGGCAAATCCTTAGGTATGAATATCTTAGATACCTGTGACTCGATTGGGGAAATCGTATCTCGCTCCAAAAAAACATGTTTTTTTTTACCGACGCACAAAGAAAATCTTTTGTTGCGAATGAACAAGATAGTGAGGAATTGTCCATACGTAAGATCCGAATTCTTGAGAAGGGCCTTTTCCACATAAAAAGGGAATCTTTTGGTACAATAGAACCAGAAGTGATGTGGATTATTCAAAAATCGAAGTCGATTTGCTTTAGAAAAAGAAGATATCAATGAACTTCGATGAAATGGTTTCACGGGATTCAGCCAATTGTCTCGATCGTGGGATATCATTGAGAAATAGGAATCCGTGTTATCAAAATCGTTCCTGCAATTCTTTCTAGTAGGCAATGAGTCAATCATCCATTTTGTCTTATTGAACAAAAATGGTGATATTGTGCCTCCAGTGATCGAGAATTTCGATTTTTTGGAAGGATCATGATCATCCAATAAGAAGGGTTTCCGTTTATTAAAAGGAACGATTTGAACACCTATTGATTTTGATTCTAACAACTGATTGCAGAGTTGATCATTCGGCCCTTTCAATTCATAGATATAGATGGGGATCTCAGACCCAGGAATGGGGGGACTTCCGATACTCACAAAGAAAAAAGGAAGTGACTTCGACAAAAAGGACAAAAAGAGAAGTGACTTCGACAAAAAGAAGAGAAGTGACTTCGACCAAAAGGGAAGGGAATTCGACAAAAATAAAGATGCCTTCGACAAAAGGAAACGAGGTGACTTCGTCAAAAAGGGATGTGACTTCGACAGTTTGGCCATAAACTCGGCCCAATCAATCAAATATTGAGTCGGATTCATACGGAATCGATTCAGATGACTACAGAATCGATTCAGATGAATACGGAATCGATTCAGATGAATACGGAATCGATTCAGATGAATACGGAATCGATTCAAATGAATACGGAATCGATTCAGATGAATACAGAATCGATCTCGATTCAGAGAAATACAGAATCGATCTCGATTCAGATGAATACGGAATCGATTCAAATGAATACGGAATCGAGATCGAGATCGATGAATACCTAATCGATTCAGATGAATACGGAATCGATATCGAGATCGATGAATACGTAATCGATCTCGATGATGATGATATCGATCGAACACTACTTGAAATTGAAAACGCCTCTTCGCCTCAGAAATGAAATGTTCCTGGAAATTTTGGGTCCATTTGTATCTATATGCATTAGGATCCCAAGTCATGGATCTCTCGGTTCGAGAACTAAGAGGGTCGGACCCTTTCTTCTGACTCTTTTTCCAATTCGAGAGATGTTGGTTGATCGTATATTTCATTCTAGTTCTATGATTCAGAGTCTTATTTCCTATTGGATCCCCTTTCATTCCATATTCGAAGTTGCGATCGGATCGATTCATTAACATTAAAAAGAATCGATTTGATACATTTCTTATGTACCCATAGGTGCTATATTGGATTTGAATCAGATTTCGGATCAATCTATATGGATTGACTGCCTCCATTATGTTGTTGCTAGCAAATACCACTCTTTTTGGTTTTGGATCTTCAGAAAAAATAGGAGGTACAACCAATAAAGATTTCTTTTTCGATTCATCCCCGGAGTGGAATCCCTCAGAAAAGGGAAAAAATACCTTATCATAATCATACACCAGATCCGGCTCGGTGATTGATAGAATGAGTAGATCTGCCATTTTTGAAAATCTCTCTTCTGATTCAAAATCGTGGGGTAACGGGTACCCCATCCTGTTCCGGTCATGGAATAGATGAAAGAAATCCAAAAATGGATTTTGGGTCAAGAATGAAATCTTATTGGAACTGTCCAGATCCGGTTCATCCTTCGGAACCCTATCACATCCCGGATCTGATGAAATAGGATGAATTGAGATGGTCTTTTGTAAATACGGAATTATCTTGAATAGATCCACTATTTCTTTCTTTTCCGATCGCCTGGAAGGGACAAAAGAAACATCGTGTTGTTTCTTCAACAATTTAGGATCGGACCTCTCAGTAGGATTCGAACCCAGATGAAGTTCTGACCATCTGTCAGAGAAAAAAGAACGAATTGATCTTGTAGGATTCCCAAGAAATTCTTCGATTTCTTCCGGAAGCAGATGACGAATCATCTGCTTCTCACGTTCCGCGAATAGCCGGGACATTGAGGAATCTCCAGAAGGGCTTTGCGGGAATCGGTCTGATTCTATCTCGGTTCGTTCCGTTTGAAGAAAGGAAGGATCCCAATCCAAAAGAATCGATCTTTCTTTGAGTTGTTGAATCTCTCTTTGATTGATCAATGTGTGAGATTCCGAATCCTCATTACTAATGGAATCGAAAGCATCTCTGGATTGATCAGAAGATCCTTTCAATTGGCTCGAATCCGTTACTTGAACGAAACTAGATCTTGTGGAATCAGAGTGAATATTTGACGATACATTCCGTACCTTGCTAAAAAACCGATCCTTGTTTACCAACCACCCATTGTCTAACCAAATCCAATTCTCTCTCGATACCTTCCTCAAAAAATC